CTGTTCTCCTCGGTCAGAATAGGCGAGCAAATTCCTTCCATTAGAACCGTACTTGAGAGTTTCCTACCTCATACGGCTCAGCAGTCAATTCTTTTGGTGTCCCATTTTTTTCTCGAGTTAACCAAAAAAGGTTAATTCCATGAGTTTCAAACTTTCATTTTGATTAATAAAAATAATTCGTTTTATCTTTTCTCCCACCTTCAGAAGAATAAAGTGTAGGCATTCGACTATCGTTATAATTTTCTGAAAGGTAACTATCTCGGTTTTATTTATATTATAGAATCTTTGAAAAAGACCTTCCCTCATAAGAAAGACTTACTATCTTTGGGATCTGATACTACACCGCTGCTCAATACTTTAGGGGATCGACTCTGTTACATAAGTTGATTCCTAACTTATGTCTCATATTCATATTATGAGATAAGTAAGCAGTTATTATTGTATCGGCCAAAAATCTCGCTAATTGATCTTTACGGTGCTTCCTCTATCAATTAGATCTGTTATCCATAGAAACAAGTATCTAGGCATATTTTTTTGTTCATATTTTGACTTCTATGAAGTTACTTTCTTTGCTACAGCTGATAAAAATCGTTATTTTGGACGATGCATATGTAGAAAGCCTATTTCTAGTCAATTTCTAGTAAATTTGGTTCTTTTTTTTTTCTATAGTGGAGATAGTCGCACGTAATGACAGATCACGGCCATATTATTTAAAGCTTGTGGTAAGAAAGGGTTTCGTTCTAGTGCCCGAAAATAATATTCCAAAGCTTTTGTGTGTTCTCCGTTACTTGTGTGAATAAGGCCTATATTATATAGTATATAACTTCGATCATAGGGATCAATTTCTAGCCGCATAGCTTCATAATAATTCTGTAAAGCTTCTGCATAATTTCCTTCGGATTGAGCAGACATTCGTTACGGTCGTCATTCAATTCAAAGAATCTCCGTTCCAGAACCGTACGTGAGATTTTCATCTCATACGGCTCCTCCCTTATGTGCATAATGAAAATAATACATAGAATAAAAAAGGAGTAAAATATTCTCATTATGAACTGAGCGGGGCTAGTGTTTTTACAAGAAATCTCTAGCCAACCTTCCTGCAAAAGATCTTTTCTTAACATCAAGCATGCGGATACTAGATAAAAATATTAAGTTAACTCCAACAATTTCTTTGTCCTCAATCTTCCTTAATCTCTAGGAATTAGTCACTTCAACAGTCTTCGATGGTTATACGGGTATCCAAAGTACGAACGAGATGGATGTTTGTTGTCCCAACCATTCTTCTTAGTTCCGATCCCAAAAAAGAAAAAAAGGAGATAATTTCTAACAAAGTTTTCATGTTGTTGATTCCTAGGCGTAGTGCTTCTTCCTCTATGCCGCCTATAGGTACTAGTGGGGTAGGGTTAACCTGCAATACGGAACCCCCCAGACCTTGGTGTAACCTTTCGTTCAATGCTAGAATTGACAATTGAAGCATCAGAGGCTGCATTAATCGGGGATACCCGACAGAAGGAATTGTTTTCTTTATAAACTTAGAAACTTCACCTTCAACAAGCGTAGAGTAGAGTTCTTTCAAATCTTTCTATACCGACTAATGCGTCTTTCTCCTAAGACTTGAAGCGATAAAAAAAAAATCAAACCACACCATCTCTGTAATAAGTAAATGCCTCCTTTTCCCCCGAAGTTGTCGGAATTATTCGTAATAAGATATTGGCTACAATTGAAAAGGTCTTATCAATAAAATTTCCAGTTATCCGGGATCTAGGCATAGGTAGCAATCCATTTTTTAATGTCTTTTAATTACTTCTCATGAGAAAACGATCCCACAAAAAAGTAGTTGTACAGTACAAAATAACATAAAAACAGACTCAATTCAAAAAAGATAGACCGAGCATTCGAGACGTTCCAATCCAATGATTTAAACCGATATAAATATCAAAAAAGGACGGAAGGGCCCTTTTTACAAACACAAATATCTATCGATCGTTATTGTTTTTAATTTTTATTTAACTTTAATAAAGAGTTTGTCATAAAAAATAAAAACAAAAAAAAGACCTTTATCCCCCAATTTCGAAGGAAAGTTGTTTATTTGAATTTGATTCAAAATTTTCTATTTTTCTTTTTCTAGTTAGAATTGATTGTACGTACCATATCTACTCAACAATCTAATACGAATGATTCGCGATTCACTCAGTTTCTGGGACATAATCATTATGTAGGAGAGATGGCCGAGTGGTTCAAGGCGTAGCATTGGAACTGCTATGTAGGCTTTTGTTTACCGAGGGTTCGAATCCCTCTCTTTCCGTACCTTCACTTAATTTTCTCGATGTTATACTGACCGCAATGTATCAAATCGCATAACAATGGATACCTTTATTCCAACAGTTCGACCTTTCCTTGATCCTTGATAGAGATTCTCTATTCCTAATTTCTGCGGTACAGAAAAGAAAATACTGGAAAAAATGTAGAGGAATGAAAATATCCCTATCGTTCTACGATA